AAGATTGATTATCTTATCAATCGATGTGGCAATAACCACAGGATTACTAGTAATCCGTGTCACTCTCACTATAGTTCATATCCATGTGAATATCAATCACTCGTGTTTCTGGTAAAACACGGCAATTATAAATATAAAGAAATTATAAGAATATGTATGCTGTATAACTCATTTCCCTGGGATTGTAGTTCAATCGGTCAGAGCACCGCCCTGTCAAGGCGGAAGCTGCGGGTTCGAGCCCCGTCAGTCCCGACCTAGAATCCGATGAATCCATCAATTCATCTCTCCATTTTCTGTGAAGGGGGGGCAAGGGGCAGAATTGAATTCTCATCGGTGGACCTTATTTCTTTCGTTTTTCGTTTCGCATTTCTCATCGGACAAATACGGTAATTTCAATTACTTCAACTAGTACCGATTGATGGGAGAGAGACATATGTAGATTGAATTGATCGGTGGTATCACCATATTTAGGATTCCAAGAGAGACTGTACTGGTCTGGCTTTTTCGATTGCTCCTGATCAATGGAATGAAATAGAGTACCCATATGTTTTCTGGGAACACATACACAAATTTTATTCGTTTATTGTACGATACACAATTAACTTAATATAGAATATAGTTACCCCGACAGCAAATAAAATAGTGAATTTATCGGAATATTCGATCTTTTTTTTATACCGGGACCCATTTTTATCACACTTCTCTGTCTCCCAAGAAGATTAGATCATCACAAAAACTTCGCTTAGAACTTAACTCATCCTTTTTTCCATTTCACTCCTACTGTTTGGGTCTGTGACCAATGGAACACCGGTTAGATAATACCTCATCAGATGATTGTATAAGGAAGACGGTAGGTTATAGAAAAGAAAGAGTGGAAATGAGAAATTCAATGGGATTCTTGATTGAATCAGGAATCCCATTTTGGATTCGGTATGGATAAAGGATCTTCCTATGTTATACTATTCAATTCTCGACGATGAATCCGATTTGATAGATCCGATATTGTTATTCATGATATTGATCCGATTCAGTATCATCAAGATGCAATCCATCCCATGGAATTTTCAGGAGAAAGACTTATTATCTCTATGGGATTAGATCCCGAGTTATTGCAAAGCAAAAAAAAAAAAACGATGAGATTATGGAAGTCAATATTCTCGCATTTATTGCTACTGCGCTGTTCATTCTAGTTCCTACTGCTTTTTTACTTATCATCTACGTAAAAACAGTCAGTCAAAATGATTAATTTGAATGAAACTTGACTTATTAGTTCTTATCAATGATTGAAGAAATGAAAGGGATTCAAATCCCAAGTCTTAAATGAAATAAGTGGATTGGAGTCAGCAGTATATGAGATAGTATGGTAGAAAGAACTATATGAACCTTTCTACCACACTATCTATTATTGTATTGTATAAAGTTGTATAAAGATATGTGCTTGATATGGATCAATCTATAATATGTATCTACATATGTCTACATGTAAATAGCACTCCAATTCTATTTCTTCGCTACATCCATTTGTATTGATTCCGATCAATCTGAAATAATCGAACGTCAACTCTTCTAATTCCTAAGTTTCTGATTATTTTCAATATGGATCCCGAGATCTATCGAAACAATCAATGTAGGAAGAATAGTATGGGCATATATTATATAAATTATATAAAAGGAAAAAAAATAGGGGTTGGTTGCTCCTCATTGTAATATCCATAATTCTGGTAAGGGCCGGTTCATCGAAATAGAATATTTCGGAAGAATTCGGTTGGAAAAAATTTCCGTTTCCTATCGTGTGTGTTCAGTTTGGAAATACGAACATGGGAATCAAATCATTGAAATCTTTGTTTGATCGAAGGGTTCTTATTCATATATTACTGGATTCTGGTAGAATTTTTGAAATGGGTATATTTTTTTTTTAGCTTCGCAGAATGATCTATTAAACAATTGATACAATTCGATTCCTCAACTCAATTATCAATTAGTAGTACCCCTAGAGTCCACTTCTTCCCCATACTACGAGTGAAAGGGAAAATGTAAAGACTACCATTAAAGCAGCCCAAGCGAGACTTACTATATCCATGTGAATTATGTCCCCTATCTCTATGAATATGAAGGAATTATTCCATTATTTATCATTAATAATAGTGAAATCAATGGTGCAGAGTCAAAATGGGATTCTGACCTAATGCTATTGATGAACCAATCCAATGAATACACTCGTAACAAGTTCCTATATGATTTCTGGTAGAATTGGGAAGCATTAATCACAAGCAAGATACACAGTTACCCCCTTGGAAGTTTCAAGGGAATCTTACTAATGGAACATGTAGGGATAGTAAGACCTATTGTTTGTTGCCTTTCATAAGCAAAAGGCCTAAAAATATACCATCAAGATCGATAACTATCTATCACATACCTCTATCTCACATCTAAGCCTTACTGTCTCTGTTTCTGTGAAACAATCGGGAGACACCCTATTACATTCTTGGCGGGGTTACCA